ATCTTGCAGATATTTCGATTCCAGCGAATGATGACGCTATAGCTTCAATCCGCTTAATTCTTAACAAATTAGTATTCGCAATTTGTGAGGGCCGTTCTAGCTATATAAGAAATCCTTGATTAATAATAAGATAAATAACTTTTACTTCGAAAATCCGATCGAAATTATTTATTTTTATTTAGTTATTTATGGATTTTGACAAATGGATAAAAGGAGATACTATGTGATTAGTTAGTATTCAAAATATTAGTTGATATTCAAAAGATCCGATTCAAGTAGACAAAGAAATGGTTGAATCAAAATAATTTTTTTAAAGTTCCATTTTTCCAGAGGGCAATATGAATGTGCTATCATGTTCCATCAACACACTATACGATATAGCCGGTGTGGAAGTAGGCCAACATTTCTATTGGCAAATAGGGGGTTTCCAAGTCCATGGCCAAGTACTTATTACTTCTTGGATTGTAATTGCTATCTTATTAGGTTCAGCTACTATAGCTGTTCGGAACCCACAAATAATTCCGGCCGGGAGTCAAAATTTTTTCGAATATGTTCTTGAATTCATTCGAGATGTGAGTAAAACCCAAATTGGAGAAGAATATGGTCCTTGGGTTCCTTTTATTGGAACTCTCTTTCTATTTATTTTTGTTTCGAATTGGTCAGGAGCTCTTTTACCTTGGAAAATCATAGAATTACCTCATGGAGAGTTAGCCGCACCCACGAATGATATAAATACTACTGTTGCTTTGGCTTTACTCACGTCAGTGGCATATTTCTATGCGGGTCTTACCAAAAAGGGATTAAGTTATTTCGGGAAATATATTCAACCAACCCCAATCCTTTTACCCATTAACATCCTAGAAGATTTTACAAAACCCTTGTCACTTAGTTTTCGACTTTTCGGAAATATCTTAGCAGATGAATTAGTAGTTGTTGTTCTTGTTTCTTTAGTACCTTCAGTGATTCCTATCCCTGTCATGTTCCTTGGATTATTTACAAGTGGTATTCAAGCTCTTATTTTTGCAACTTTAGCCGCGGCTTATATAGGGGAATCCATGGAGGGTCATCATTGAAATAGTCTTATTTTTTTCGATTAGCGCAAAGCAATGTATGTGTAGTTCACGATGATTTACTTAAGGAATAGAAATATACAAGACTTTCTATTTCTATATGATAGAAAAAAATAGGAACAAAAAAATCAAAGATTACGATATTCGAGAGTTGTAAAAACAAAAAAGGAAAGAGATCCAAAAGATCTTTTTCCTAAAATTAGTCTTTTGTCCACTTAATATCCTACCTTCCTTTCCTTGATGAAGATTTACTTTTCTATTGGTCAGCCAATCTTCTTATCCAAATCATAATTTGAAATATATGTTTACGACGTGTGATTAAATAAAAAACAGGAGAAACAATTCTACTAAATTTGTCTATTTCAATTGTATTCGGTTGGAATAATGATAAAGAAACTGCAAAGGAGAAAAGAATTTACAAAAAGCAAAGAAAGGGGATTCCTAAAAAAATGGATTGATTCTCGAATCCGATTGAATCGAATGGTTTACGTTATGGAAGAAAGACGTGTATATGTGATAGTAGATATTGGCTGGTTATATATATATGAACTAAAGATATATTTCATTTGCCCTACTGTTGTGTATGGGTTTCAATAGAAGCCCTTTCGATTCTTGTGGCTGTGAATTGGATGAATAAGGAGATGAAATCAAGAAAAGATGGAAAAATTGAAATAACAGTTCGTAACCAAGAAATGGAAGAACGAGAGTTCTATGGATTCACAAAGACTCTGTGTATAGAAATGAAAAAATCTGAATATATAATATTCTTACTTAAATTCGAAGTTCATCGATGGAATAATTAAGTCATAATTCATTGGTTGATTGTATCATTAACTATTTCTTTTTGTTGGTATGAGGAACTTATCATGAATCCACTGATTTCTGCTGCTTCCGTTATTGCTGCTGGGCTGGCCGTAGGGCTTGCTTCTATTGGACCTGGGGTTGGTCAAGGGACTGCTGCGGGTCAAGCCGTAGAGGGTATCGCAAGACAGCCCGAGGCAGAGGGAAAAATACGAGGTACTCTCTTGCTTAGTCTAGCTTTTATGGAAGCTTTAACGATTTATGGGTTGGTTGTAGCATTAGCACTTTTATTTGCGAATCCTTTTGTTTAAATCTTCGAAATAGGCAAAGTATGTATTTTTTTTTTCCTATTTTATTGCCTTTGATTTTTCAAATTGGACCAAGATGTCACTCCTATAAGTCCTTATTCGTTGAGAAAATAACCTAAGGGAAGGGCTGATTTATAATTTATAGATTGAGGAATTAGCATATCGCCCCGCTTCCCCTTCGTAGTCCGAGGGAAACTTTTTTTATGGGGGTCTTGCAACAATCCAGGGGTAGTTCATACTTTATAACTCAATAAAAAAAAAAGATTTTTTTACTCGATTTCAAAAAAAGGAAAGAAGAAATAAAGAGTAAAGAGAGGGAAA